TACTTGTAAGTTTTACTGGGTATGCCTTATATACTGCTTTTGGGCAACCCTCTCAACAACTAAGAGATCCATTCGAGGAACACGGGGACTAGTTGAAGTAATGAGCCCCCCAAGATTGGGAGGCTCATTACTTCAATTAAGATAATGAAAAATCATTTCACCTTTTTAGTTGGAACTTTAGGCGGTTCTCGAAAAAAGATAGCGAAAAAAATTATTCCTAGAGTCGATACTAAGAGGAATGTATAAACTAATGCTTCCATAGATTCAATCGTGGTTTACAATTATAGCTTCCATATCTGTTTATTTAGAGCGTTCCCGGATAAAAAAAGAGCAAGAGTCAAGACAAAGAAAAGGCGGCGATTCAAATCAAGATGTCCCAGTACCCCTATGTCAAATTACAAAAAGAAAATAGAGACGCAAAATCAGAGATTAATGTTGTATCAAACTACTTGTCTTCTTGTAGTTGGATCTCCAAGTTTTTGGAATGCTCCAAATTCCACCTGAGCGTCTAAATCTGGATCAATACCAGCAAAAACATCTCTGAACAAGGTTCGAGAGCCATGCCAAATGTGTCCGAAGAAGAAGAGCAGGGCAAACGAAGCATGTCCAAAAGTAAACCAACCCCTTGGACTACTACGAAAAACACCATCGGATTTCAAAGTAGCACGATCTAATTCAAAAATTTCACCCAATTGTGCGCGTCTAGCATATTTTTTCACAGTAGCAGGATCACTATAACTGACTCCATTTAGTTCACCACCATAGAACTCAACAGTTACACCTACTTGTTCAACACTATACTTCGATTCTGCCCTTCGAAAAGGAACATCGGCTCTAACAATTCCGTCTCCGTCTACCAAAACAACCGGAAATGTTTCAAAAAAAGTAGGCATACGACGTACAAAAAGCTCACGCCCTTCTTTATCTCTAAATAGAGGATGTCCTAACCACCCAATAGCTATTCCATCCCCGTTATCCATTGAACCTGCTCTGAACAATCCACCCTTTGCCGGATTATTTCCGATGTAATCATAAAAAGCTAATTTTTCAGGAATTTTAGACCAAGCTTCGGATAAGCTTTGATTTTCAGCCAGCCCAGTACCAACTCTTCGATATATTTCTTGCTGGAAGTATCCTTGATCCCATTGATAACGAGTGGGACCAAATAATTCAATGGGGGTAGTTGCTGAACCATACCACATAGTTCCAGCAACAACAAAAGCTGCAAAAAAGACAGCAGCGATACTACTGGAAAGCACGGTTTCAATATTTCCCATACGTAATCCTTTGTATAGACGTTGGGGCGGGCGGACACTAAGATGGAATAGGCCCGCCAATATGCCCAATGTCCCTGCTGCAATATGATGAGAGGCTATTCCTCCCGGAACAAAAGGATCAAAACCTTCCACACCCCACGCTGGATTTACAGATTGTACTTTTCCGGTTAGCCCATAAGGATCAGACACCCATATTCCAGGACCATACAATCCTGTTACATGAAAAGCACCAAACCCAAAACAAGCCACTCCTGAGAGAAATAAATGAATTCCAAAGATCTTGGGCAAATCTAAAGAAGGTTTTCCTGTACGTTCATCACAAAAGATTTCTAGATCCCAATACACCCAATGCCAGATAGCTGCCAAGAAGCACAAGCCAGAAAACACAATATGCGCCCCAGCCACACCTTCATAACTCCAAATACCCGGATTCGTTATAGTTCCTCCTGTAATACTCCAACCACCCCATGAATTGGTTATTCCTAAACGAGTCATGAAGGGTATAACGAACATACCTTGTCTCCACATTGGATCGAGAACGGGGTCAGAAGGATCAAAAACTGCTAATTCATATAGAGCCATCGAGCCGGCCCAACCAGCAACCAAAGCTGTATGCATTATATGGACAGCCAGCAAACGACCGGGATCATTCAATACGACGGTATGAACACGATACCAAGGCAAACCCATGGAATACCCCCTTATCAACGAAAGATAGACACTATGTAACTTTATTGCACTGGAAAAAACTATGTTATGGACCTCCCTTTTTCAGTGGATTATCTCGGAGAAAGGATTCCATTTTTTTTTAGTATTTTAGTCAGAATGTCACAATTCTGTTTGTAGGAACAAAGAGAAGCAGATCTATTCTATACCAGATAAGTACCAATACGCAATGGGAGGTTGACTCCATTTTAGATGAGCGAATGCATACGGATTTGTTCATCATTCAAAGAGCCTATTCGTAAGAATTTTACTTTATTCATTTTGTCTTCTTTTTTTTTTATGTTATGAACTTATCGAATCTGCGCAAATAACAAATAAAATAAAACAAAAAAATAAAGAAAATCGAAAAAATAATAAAATAAAAGCCAATATCCAATATAATATTATTAAGACAATAAATTCATATAATATTATTAAGACAATAAATTCATTGTTACGCTTTCACATCAAAGTGAAATAGAGTACTTCATTTTTTTTTTATTTCATTTAATGCCTATTGGTGTTCCAAAAGTCCCTTTTCGAAATCCCGGAGAGGATAGTTCAAATTGGATTGACGTATAGTGCGACTTGTCAGAGACATTGGGTCATTATGGGATTTCCCCGTTCTCTACCCCGATCGAGATATCCTCTGTTTCACCAAAGAAGGATTGATTAAATCATCCAAAAATTAGAGCGTGAAGTGGCAATAAAGTGCAATTAGATCTATGCTTTGGAGGTATTCAGATTAATATTATCAATTAGAATAATTTATGGTTAGCTTGTTTGGACCAATAAAATGAAGTATCCAGGCTCCGCTTAGAAAAACCCAATTAGTACTATATCCATGATTACTATTTGTATCATATTCTATTTATAAATTTTATAAATTAGAAATAGGAGTAATTTAAAACTACTAATCATAATCAATCGAATAATTTGATAAATACGTCAAATATTTTGTGGAAGGCGTGAAATGAATTGAAAAAAAAAGGAAGTTGTAGCAAAAAGACACGGTATTGGGGGCATTTGCCCTATATGTGCAAATCCAAATCGGGCAGATCTTTACTCGGAGTAGAGCACAAACCTAAAAGAATTAAAGAAGCCCACTCAGGAACAAGAGAATGTTATCGTGATTTGAATTGGATCCCGATGAAAGAATACATCAATGAGAAGTTAGTTTGATAAGTTTAATGAATTTTTTTTTTATTTATAGGTAAACGGGTAAAAAAACCATCTTTCTTGAAAAATGGAGAAAAGACCCCTTCGTTATTCGTTAAATGGGATCTACATATTGATTCTTTTTTTCGCGATTTTTGATGAACCGTATGCATCAAAAGGTGCATGTACGGTTCCTAAGGGATAGAATTTGATCCTAATCAACCGACTTTATCGAGAAAGATTACTTTTTTTAGGTCAAGATATTGATAGTGAGATCTCGAATCAACTTATCGGTCTTATGGTATATCTCAGTACAGAAAGTGAGATCAAAGATTTGTATTTGTTTATCAACTCTCCTGGCGGATGGGTAATACCCGGAATAGCTATTTATGATACTATGCAATTTGTGCGACCAGATGTACAAACAGTATGCATGGGATTAGCCGCTTCAATGGGATCTTTTATCCTGGTCGGAGGAAAAATTACCAAACGTCTAGCATTCCCTCACGCTTGGCGCCAATGAGTTTTTATTTTATTTGAAAGAAAAAAGAAAACTATGCCTTCGCCATATGAAATATGAATATTAAGTAATAATAGCATGGCATTTCGAATTCAATATAAGAAATTTTTTTATTTCGGTTTAACATTAGATTATGTATTGAAAGAGTAGTATGAGATATTAAGGGTAGTTCCGATTTTATCGGGAGCCTATTTCAGTGTCGCAAACTTTTTTTTTGTTTTCACACCAGAAGGTTCTTAATGCTATTTATATTATTATGAATTATGAAAGAGGACAAAAAAAAAAAGATTATATTCTTTTTTCTTTTTTTTTATTTGAAAAAAAAAAAGAAACTTTGGGATTGCTAAATCACCGATGAAATAAAGCAACGGAGCCACCATAGTATTTTGTTTTTCTTAATTCCTCCCAAGGAAAGGGTGGTCATTGTATCATTTACCGACCTAGGCTTTGTAGACTCTCTATTTTTCTTCGGTAAAAGTGAATTCTCTTGTAGAGCCGTATGCAATGCGCAAGCAATGCCTGTACGGTTGTTCAATTCTATCTTTTTTTTTTATTCTTTATCTCTTCTCGTGACCTTCTTATGCGAGATAAAGTAACCCTTTATTATCTTATATCATCAGGGTAATGATCCATCAACCTTTTGCTGCTTTTTATGAAGCACAAATAGGAGAATTTGTCCTGGAAGCGGAAGAACTACTGAAACTGCGCGAAATCCTCACAAGGGTTTATGCACAAAGAACAGGCAAACCCTTATGGGTTGTATCTGAAGACATGGAAAGGGATGTTTTTATGTCAGCAGCAGAAGCCCAAGTTCATGGAATTGTTGATCTTGTAGCAGTTGCATAAAAAATAGCAGGAATTTCACACAAATCGCGATTTGAGATTTTAGTTTCTTACCGAGGTTTCATATTCTATTAATTTGAATTTTATTAATTTTAATAAAATATTAAAATAGAATATGAATATAGAAAGAATTCATAATAATCCGGTTAGGATCGATCTAAACCAGCCCATTATGCATACGATTCAACATGCCAACTATTAAACAACTTATTAGAAACACAAGACAGCCAATCAGAAATGTCACCAAATCCCCCGCTCTCGGGGGATGCCCTCAGCGCCGAGGGACATGTACTAGGGTGTATGTGCGACTCGTTCAGATTTCAGATTGTGGGTTGGGACAAAAGAAAGAATTTTTCCACTATCCGTGATCAGTACCGATGAATAGGATAGAATGGAAGACTCCCCTTCACTATCTAAAATGAAAAAAAAAGATCTAGAATATGCTTCTATTGTGTATCAAATTTATGGTTTCTATTGGTGCAAATTCAATTACCTCAATTTTCAATTGAAAATGCGAAAGAATTCCCCATTGGTAGCAAATGATTATCTGTTAAGCAGGGCAAATCTTATTTAAATTAAAAAGCCGAAAATGGATGCCTCTACTCTTGCAAGAACGGACTAACAAGGTCAGCTAATCAGCTAATCCACATAATTAAATACCGTTACTGTAAAAACGGATCTCGTTGTGAAAGACCTACTACTGGGGAATTCATGGGTAGAGCCAAAAAGTGTAAACTGTACAAGTTAACAATAGCATTGATTCGATCAAGTAAGGGGCTCCGGTGTATAGAGAGGACCTCGCCGTTTAAGAAATAACCATAGAAACGATGGAACCCACTATTTATTTATCCATTTCTATTTACTACTTAATTACTACTTATTTTTATTTACTATATTTTTGTTATTTTTGTTTGATACCTAGTACCAATAAGATTTCTTATTTCAAGGCGAAATGCTTATAAAAAAAAAGAAAAAATAGTGGTTGGGAAGGTTAGAGTAGCAAAAGCCGTTGGAATTATTATTTTATACATTGGAAGAATCCGTTTTGTTATTCTAGAAAAGGGAAAAAGAATAACTGAAAGAAAGGAAATCAATTAGTTATTTATCAAAGTTTCGTTTATTCAATGACCAGAATTAGACGAGGATATATAGCTCGGAGGCGTAGAACAAAAATTCGTTTATTCACATCAAGCTTTCGTGGGGCTCATTCAAGACTTACTCGAACTATTATTCAACAAAGAATAAAAGCTTTGTTTTCGGCCTATCGGGATAGAGATAGGCACAAAAGAAATTTTCGGTGTTTATGGGTCACTCGTATAAATGCAGCAATTCGCGAGAATGTAGTATCCTATAGTTATAGTACATTAATAAACAATCTGTACAAGAGACAGTTGCTTCTTAATCGTAAAATACTTGCACAACTAGCTATATTAAATAGGAATTGCCTTTATCTGATTTCCAATGACATGATAAAATAAGGAGATTGGAAGGAATCCTTCGGAATGTTTGACTTTGACATGGAATTACTTGGAAAATGAATTCCGGGAAGGTAGAATAGAAATAAGTATGATAAAATATGATCATAATATGATCAAGTAGTCAAACTGAACAAAAACATTCAATAAAAAAATATTTATTTTTTTATTTACTTTACCCAATTCGTTTTTTTTTACGACACGACAATCAAATCTGTATTCCTGGATTTTTCTCGAACAAAACATCAACCGACGTTTGAGTTCGGATTGAAATTTTGATTCAATTAAAGAGTAAGCCTATTTTTTTCTGGTTCTAAGACCCGTAGTTCGAGCGACCAACTCGTTTTTTTTCAAATTGTCTTTCATTATTAAGAAAGGGTAATGAAGATAAAATACGAGCTTGTTTTATAGCAATGGTAATTAATCGTTGTTGTTTTAAAGTCAATCTATTCACCCGTCTAGATAATATTTTTCCTTGTTCACTAATAAATCGACTAATTAAACTCATGTTTCTATAATCAATTCGATCCCCCGATCCAATCGGGGGCAGACGCCTACGAAGAGATCGCTTGGGCTTAAGAAAAAGTCGCTTGGATTTATCCATGGCTTGTTTATTTTATTCCTTTTTTCGAGAATCCTATTTCCTTTGATCGGATCAAAAATGCTAATGATTTCGAATTAAGAAATAGGATTTTGCTTATTTCTCTTATTTCTATTTAAATATATATATTAACATATGATATGCTAATATATGATATGTCAATATGTCATTTTTCATCTTCCTTGTAAAAGTCACACGCAGTTGATCGATTCCATCTATTTCTTTATCTCCCCGTGAATTGTATGTTTGTAACAATAGGGACAGAATTTTCTCAACTCCAATCGACTAGGCCTATTGTGTCGATTCTTTTGAGTAATATATCTAGAAATGCCTATTGATTTCTTATTAACACTCTTTCGAACACAACTGGTACATTCTAAAATAACCCTTATTCGGACGTCTTTACCATTGGCCATGAACCTCCTTTTGGTTTTTATTCACTCAACTCTTCTATTTTCCTATCCGAAACGAAGAAGAAAAGAAGGAAAAAATACAAGTTACTAACTCGAAATCAAATTATGAAAGATTTTGTTGCCGCCAATATAGTAATAGTAAAAATAAGTAATACAATGATTAAAAATTATATTTACATTTAGAAGTATATTTAGATTAGAAGTTTAGATTAGAATAGAAGTACAGTCTTTCTATTTTATTTCAACTTCTTGTATGATACTGTTGCCCTAACCGCATTTCCACTTCTGTTCTCTTAATTTAATTAAAGTAAATTTACTTGAAGTTTGAACCCAGTTCCGTGTTTGGCTGAGGTTGAATCCACTTTTATTCTTTCTCTTTTCTAACTTATTCGAATTAGAAAAAAGGGGGTAGTAGTCAGAGATATTTAATTGTGTCTCTAAGTTTCTTCACCCCCCCCGTGTTAATAACTAGAATGAAAAAAAAGGGAATGTCAAAGCATCCGGGAAAAAACGATTGATCTCTATCAATAGACCTGCTAAAGACCCGAACCATAGAGTACTTATTACTGGCGCTACGGATAGATATGTTTTTAGATCTCGCATAAAAAATCCTCCTTCTGTATTCTTTATTGTAATACATAACGGCAATACATATATGATCAGATGTATATATGTAGTTAAATTAAAGGACACTCGCATTTGTTTTGTACGCGGAATTCTTAATTCAAATTGAGAAATGTACAATAATTTGATAGATAAGATTTTCCTCTTCTTTTCTTAAAAGAACAAAATACGTCTCTTTCCGTCTGGGCATTCACGAAATTTACGGCGGGTTTCCTATTTTTTTTTTTCATATGTATATAAGTTTATTATTATATGTATTCTATGTTATATGATATGAGACAAAAAAAAAGAAGAAATGGCAAGATAAGTTATGTATCTCAATGGAGAAAATGAAATGAAATAAGTATGTGGAAAACAAGACAGGGATTCTCTACAATGACATTGTAGACCAATTGAAAGGGATGTAGCGCAGCTTGGTAGCGCGTTTGTTTTGGGTACAAAATGTCACGGGTTCAAATCCTGTCATCCCTACTTATTACTTCGCCTCTGAGCAATACAATAACAAGGGATCAATTGAGATCAATTAAAATTGGGCATACCTAATCATAAATTAATATGATATTCTTTAATATCATATTATTATTTATTATATTTATATATATTATATTTATATATAATATAGTTTATATATGAGATAGTATAGGCAATAGGCATTCAAGATGTAGTGGAGTAAAAAAAAAAGAATCTTTTTACTTACAGCTTTCTTTTTTGTAATAAAAAAGCGCTCTTAGTTCAGTTCGGTAGAACATGGGTCTCCAAAACCCAATGTCGTAGGTTCAAATCCTACAGAGCGTGATTCCATTCTTGTTTTGTTAAGTCAAAAATTTTAGGGAAAAGCTTGAACATCAATCTTAATTTGACCTCCTGTGGATTAAAAAAAGGAGGAGGTCAAAAAAAAGGGTATTAATTAATCAAAGATCCAACTGGTCACCACGTCTGTATTGTAAATAAGCAGTTACGAATAATCCAGCCAAAGTAATAGGAATTAGACCTAAGACGATTCCAAATAGAAAAACTTCAATCATTTCAATTTGTTTGAAAAGAGGAAAAAGGAGGTAATATCTATCCTTAAATATTAATGCATATTGCCCATAAATCTCAATAACCAAGAATTGGAAATTGACACGGTAAGGAACTAGAAAATGGAATACTGCAAAAAAAAATTCTTTTTTTTTTATGAATTGTTCATTCAATTAATTTCAAATAAGTCGTATCTTGCTCAGACTAATAAATATAACTAAAGTTATAGTTAAAGCTACTAACAGAAAACCAAAATAACTAGTTAGAGTGGGCATGAAGGAGCTAAATAAACTATTTTTTTTTATCCATATATTTGTAAAATACTTTCCTAAATTCAATTTTTTAAAGATACGAAGATAAGCAAAAATACCAATTGAAAGTTTTTTATTTATTAATCATTTATCAATCATTATCATTATAGATTATAGACAACACTCGAAAAAAAAAAGAGCGATATAAGTAGAAAAAGAAATCAACTCATCATCTAAAAATCTACCTATCCTATCTCCGAATCAAAAGATTCATTGGACAACTCTTGAGAAATAAAAGAACAAACTAAATTGAAATATTAAAGAAATATTAAAATAATAATATATTAGAAAAACTGTGTTGTATAACTTCATTCAAAGAAACTGTCTTTGAATCAAATCACTATGGAAATCGCTACGGAATAAAATTGGAAAATCATTTCTATGTTGATCACTTCTTTTAGTTTATTTATTTATTTGTTATTTATTTGTATCGAATCCATTTTTTTTTTTAGATTTTAGAACGAAAAGTAACCCTCTATTTTTCTTTATAATATCTTTTACTTTTTTTTTCTTTCCATATTAAAATAAAAAAAAAAAACCTCTTTGTAGTTTAATTAAGTATCAAGAAAATCAAGAAAAACCTTTTGCATCGAATACAAGAACAAGAATACACACATTCAGAATATTGATTCTTACAATTATTTTTTCGCTGTTCTCTCGAATATTCTCTACTGCCAGTACTTGTTTCTGGACAACTAAGCAATTCCTTAAAATGAAAAAAGGATTTCAACAAAAAACTCTTATTCTACAAGTACGAAGGGGAGGGGGTTAGATTTCGCATCTAATTGAATTGTGAATTCGGGGAATAGGCTAATCTCTTTTATGAATTTTTATTATTAATTATTAGAAAACAACCCGTCAAATTCACATTTTTCTCTAATCTATGGTACACGGTTCTACAGTGACAAGAAAAAGAAAAAGAAAAGACTAAAGAAATTATATAGGACTTCGTTTCGAGACTGATTGGAGTTGCGTTGCTGCGTCAGAAGAAGGATAGCTATACTGATTTGGTATACTTTAAAGAAACCCTCGGTACGATATTGACGATCTCAC